AGTAAGATGTCTGAAAAAAAGAATAGCTTTGATAGAGCTAAGCATGTAGAGTTGTCTACTCTTACTACACCTGCTAGAATTAACTAACTCCTCGGGCATCAAAATCCCATGTACAAATAATACTTAGATGTAAAAAAGATAAGCTAATTAAGCTAACGGGTTCATACCCCGTGTATAAAGGTCCTAACCCTTTTCTTTTTAATAAAAAACCTGTATAAAATTCTTTTTTTCAATACCCTAATAATTGGAACCCTGATCGCCATCTCCTCTTATTCGTGGTTCAGAATATGAATAGGACTAGAAATTAATCTCCTTTCTTTTATCCCCCTAATAAGAAAGTCAGAAAATATCTACCCATCTGAATCTGCCCTTAAATACTTTATAACCCAGTCCCTAGCTTCTAGCATTCTCCTCTTCTCTGTTGTTCTAATAACCAATATTAATGAATTTATCCCCCAAAATCCCAGATATTGGCTAACAATAGTAATGAGAACTGCCCTATTAACTAAAATAGGAGCTGCCCCTTTCCATGCCTGATTTCCCGAAGTTCTGGAAGGACTCAGGTGAATAAATTGTTTAATTTTACTAACATGACAAAAAATTGCACCAATAATTCTTCTATTGTATAATTCTAAGCTTACCTTGTTTTTAACCGTAACAGCTATCCTCTCATCTCTAACTGGAAGAATTTTAGGAATTAACCAAACTAGATTACGAAAAATTATAGGATACTCCTCGATTAATCACATAGGATGGATAATTGCTAGAATATTAGGATCTAATGAAACTTGAATAATCTATTTCCTATTATATACCATTATTTCAGTAAGAGTAATTTCTATTCTCCATAAACTTAATGTATTTCAAATAAAACAACTAATAAATTCCTTAAACCAAAAGAAAATATTTAAATTCTTCTTCCTTTCAAATTTTTTGTCACTTGGGGGCCTGCCCCCATTTGTAGGATTTTTTCCAAAATGACTAGTTGTAAACACATTGGTAAAGCTAAATTACTTAAGATTAAGATTAATTCTTATCCTATCTACTTTAATCGCACTTTTTTTTTACCTTCGAATCACTTTTATAATTATAACCATTAACACTTCAGAAACTAATACTTTTGAAAGAAAATATTTAGATTCACTTTCAATTGGAATTAACATTTTATCACTTGGGGGCCTGCCCATCTGCACTCTTTTCTTAAATCAATTCTAAGGATTTAAGTTAAAGAAACTATTAACCTTCAAAGTTAAAAATAGGCAGTTCCCTAAGCCTTATAGGCTTAGAAATAGACTTTACCTTTAAATTTGCAATTTAAAATCATTTTTGACTACTAAACCTGATAGGGGAAAATAATTTCGTCTATAAATTTACAGTTTATCACCTGGCTCGGCCACCCTACCGAACATGTGATTATTCTCAACTAACCATAAAGATATTGGAACATTATATTTTATCTTCGGAGCTTGATCTGGTATAATCGGAACATCCCTAAGAATATTAATCCGAACTGAGCTCGGAAACCCTGGATCCCTCATTGGAGACGATCAAATTTACAATGTAATTGTTACAGCCCATGCATTTATTATAATTTTTTTTATAGTAATGCCTATTATAATCGGAGGATTTGGAAACTGACTAGTACCCCTGATACTCGGAGCCCCCGATATGGCATTTCCACGAATAAATAATATAAGATTTTGGCTTCTTCCCCCGTCGCTGAGACTATTGATTTTTAGGAGAATTGTAGAAAGAGGGGCAGGAACAGGATGAACTGTTTACCCGCCCCTTTCAGCTAATATTGCTCACAGAGGATCCTCTGTCGATTTAGCCATTTTTAGGCTCCACATAGCCGGAATTTCATCAATTCTAGGGGCTGTAAATTTTATTTCAACCGTGATTAATATACACCCAGTAGGAATAAAACCAGAAATAATACCCCTTTTTGTTTGAGCAGTAGTAATTACAGCTATTCTTCTCCTCTTATCTCTTCCAGTCCTAGCAGGAGCCATTACTATACTTTTAACAGACCGAAATATTAATACCTCATTTTTTGACCCAGCTGGAGGAGGAGATCCAATTTTGTATCAACACCTCTTCTGATTTTTTGGACACCCTGAAGTATACATTTTAATCCTCCCAGGATTTGGTATAATCTCCCATATCATTAGACAAGAAAGAGGAAAAAAAGAAGCATTCGGTACATTAGGTATAATCTACGCTATAATAGCAATTGGGATTTTAGGATTTGTTGTTTGAGCCCACCACATATTCACCGTAGGTATAGATGTTGATACCCGAGCATATTTTACTTCAGCAACAATAATTATTGCCGTTCCAACTGGAATTAAAGTATTTAGATGATTAGCAACGTTCCATGGATCCATTATTAAAAATAGACCCGTCACTCTCTGGGCGCTAGGTTTTGTATTTCTTTTCACCGTAGGGGGTTTAACAGGAGTTGTTTTAGCTAACTCATCCCTAGATATCATCCTCCACGACACTTATTATGTAGTAGCTCACTTTCACTACGTTTTATCTATGGGAGCTGTATTTGCAATTATAGCAGGCTTAATTCAATGATACCCCCTTTTCACCGGAGTAACCTTAAACAATAAATTTTTAAAAATTCAATTTTTAGTAATATTTATTGGTGTAAACCTCACGTTTTTCCCCCAACACTTCTTGGGATTAAGAGGAATACCTCGTCGTTACTCAGATTACCCCGATGCATTTACCCTTTGAAATATCGTATCGTCCATCGGATCAATTATTTCTTTAACTAGAGTAGTTTTCCTCATTTTTATTTTGTGAGAAAGTATAGTTTCTCACCGGAAAGCTATTGCAGGAATAAATAAAGTTTCATCTATTGAATGATTACAAAATTACCCCCCTGCTGAACATAGATATAATGAACTTCCAACTGTAACTGCCAGATTCTAATATGGCAGAATAGTGCAATGGATTTAAGATCCAAATATAAAGTTCAACTTTTTTTAGAAATCGCAACTTGAACAACTACTCTCCTCCAAGATAGAGCTTCACCATTAATAGAGCAACTCTCCTTCTTCCACGACCACGCCCTACTAATTTTAGTTATTATTACTGTACTAGTTGGACAATTAATAATTACAATATTTTTTAATAAATTCATCCACCGCTTTCTATTAGAAGGTCAAGCTATTGAGATCATTTGAACAATTTTACCAGCCATTACCCTAATTTTTATTGCTCTCCCCTCCTTACGATTAATCTATATTTTAGATGAAGTAAGTAATCCTCTAATTTCAATTAAAGCAATTGGACACCAGTGATTTTGATCATATGAGTATTCAGACTTTAAAAACATTGAATTCGATTCTTATATAATTCCAGCTGATAACCTAGATTCATTTAATTTTCGTCTACTAGATGTAGATAATCGAATAGTAATTCCCTTCGAAACTCCTATCCGAATCATTGTAACCGCCACAGACGTAATTCACTCATGAACAATCCCTTCCGTAGGTATCAAAATTGACGCCACTCCAGGGCGACTGAACCAAGCAAGATTTAATATTAGACGAACAGGGCTGTTTTATGGGCAATGCTCAGAAATCTGTGGGGCAAATCACAGATTCATACCAATCGTCGTAGAAAGAATTTCCCCAAAATATTTTATTAAATGAATTTCTAAGATATTTGAAAACTCACTAGATGGCTGAAAACAAGCAATGGAATTTTAAACCATAAAATAGTAAAATAGTGATTACTTCTAGTGGAAAAATTTAGTTAAATTTATAACATTAGCTTGTCAAGCTAAAATTATTGACGCCAGTAATTTTTAATTCCACAAATAGCACCAATAAATTGACTTTTTTTGTTCATTTTCTTCTCACTGATTTTTATATCATTCAGGCTAATAAATTATTTCTCTTTTACTTATAGTCCCAGTATTTCAAAAACCGGAAAAGTTAAAACCCAATTTAATTGAAAATGATAGCTAATCTATTTTCGTCCTTCGACCCTTCAACAAATTTTAATTTAAGCCTAAACTGATTTAGAGCACTAATCGGACTTTTCGTGATTCCACAAATATTATGATTAATTCCTTCTCGGTTTAGAATACTTTGAGTTACCGTCACTTCATCATTACACAAAGAATTTAAAATACTAATTGGAGAAAAAACTAAAGGAAGAACTTTAATTTTTATTTCACTTTTCTCGTTAATTCTTTTTAATAATTTTATAGGCCTATTTCCCTATGTTTTTACTAGAACGAGACATATAACGTTAACTTTAACTTTAGCGTTACCTCTATGACTAAGATTTATAGTATTTGGTTGAATTAATAATACTATTCACATATTTGCTCACTTAGTTCCCCAGGGAACACCTCCTGTATTAATGCCGTTTATAGTATGTATTGAAACAATTAGAAATATCATTCGACCCGGGACATTAGCAGTTCGGCTGAGAGCTAATATAATTGCAGGACATCTCTTAATGACTCTCCTGGGAAATACAGGATCCCAACTAAGTCTTTTAATACTAAATTTTTTAATTATTACCCAAATTGCCCTCCTTGTTCTAGAATCGGCTGTTGCAATTATCCAATCGTATGTATTTGCCGTTCTAAGAACCCTATATTCTAGAGAAGTTTAATGTCAACACATAAAAATCACCCCTTTCACCTGGTTGATGTCAGACCATGGCCTATTCTGGGCGCTCTAGGGACCCTAACTATTATAATAGGATTAATTAAATGATTCCACACTTATGACCACAACTTAATATTAATTGGATTCACTATTTCAGGATTAGTGATATATCAATGATGACGTGATGTCACCCGAGAAGCAACATTCCAGGGAATTCATACTTTCAAAGTCACTATTGGATTACGTTGAGGAATAATCCTATTTATTACATCAGAAGTATTTTTCTTCATTTCATTTTTCTGAGGATTTTTTCACAACTCTCTTTCACCAAGAATCGAACTAGGTTTAATTTGACCACCTAAGGGAATTCAAGTTTTTAATCCTATTGAAATTCCCCTATTAAATACCCTAATCTTATTGACTTCAGGATTAACTGTTACATGGGCCCATCATAGTCTTATAGAAAATAATTATTCCCAAGCTACCCAAGGACTCGCCCTAACAGTAATTTTAGGTATTTATTTTACAGTTCTTCAAGCATATGAATATATTGAAGCCCCCTTTACTATTGCTGATGCTGTATATGGGTCCTCATTTTTCTTGGCTACCGGATTCCATGGAATTCACGTAATTATTGGAACAACATTTCTCCTGACATGCCTAATACGACATATTATAAATCATTTCTCTAGAATCCACCATTTTGGATTCGAGGCTGCCGCCTGATACTGGCATTTCGTTGATGTAGTATGACTTTTCCTTTATGTCTCAATCTACTGATGAGGTAGATAATTATATAATATAACAATTATATTTGACTTCCAATCAAAAAATCTAGATTCTAGTATAAATAATTAAAATTCTTATAATTCAGGGAAGAATAATTCTTCTAATTAGAATTCTTCTAATTATCTTAGTAAACCTCACTTCTAAAAAATCGTTTACAGACCGGGAAAAAAGAAGCCCCTTTGAGTGTGGCTTTGATCCTAAAAGTTCCGCCCGACTACCGTTTTCTTTAAAATTTTTTTTAATCGCCATAATTTTTTTAATCTTCGATGTAGAAATCACCCTTCTTCTCCCCATAGTCCTAGTATTAACCTCCTCAAGAGTAGTAATTTTTTCTGCAATAATAGTATTCTTTTTTGGCATCTTAATCTTAGGGCTTATGCATGAATGAAAACAAGGAGCCTTAGAATGAGCCCAATAGGATAATAGTTAACTATAACATTTAATTTGCACTTAAAAAGTATTGATTCTCAATTTATCTTAAACAGGAAGCAAACTTTGCGCTTAGTTTCGACCTAAGAGTTTGATGAATCCATCCCTGTTTAATTTAATTGAAACCAAAAAGAGGTATATCACTGTTAATGATAAAATTGAGTTTCATCTCCAATTAAGGAAATATGAGAGACAAGAATAAGCTTCTAACTTAATTCTTAAGCGATGAAATTTCGTTTATATTTCTGTTTTTGTAGTTTAAAAAAAACACTACATTTTCATTGTAGAATTAGAGATTCTCTCATAAATACTTGAGAACATTCCTGTTACCTTAATATCTTCAATATTACGCTCTAGTTAAGCTACCCAAATAAAACTAATTAATAAATAAATAAATAATTCAAACTAAAGTCAACATAAAATAAATTTTTAAATGATTAGAAGACAAAAACTGACCTAATCGAGCTAAGCCAGAAATACAAAAACTTAAATTTTTTCCCCCATAATACTCCTGCCAACCCTGATCAAAAAGCATAGAATAAAAATTCCCTAACTTAATAGGATAAAAATTAACACCTAAAGTTCTAATAACCGGCATATTTCATATAGAACCAATAAACCTAGATAACAAAATATTGTCCTTTGAAAATAACGAAAATCTCATTCTTAATTTAGAAAGCCAAACCCCTAAAAATACTCCGGCTAAAATTAAAATTAAAGTAATAATTTTTATCAAGAAAGGTAAACAAATAAAATAAGGAGTAGGAAAAATTAATCAAGAAAGAACACTACCCATAATTACAACCAAGAAGATTAAACCCCTTATTCCCTTTAATATAAAATTTATTCCCTCTCCGGATGAACCTAACCTAATAAATCTTCACTCCCCCAACAACGAATAATAAGAAAGGCGAAATCTATAACAAACAGTTAAACCAACCGATAAATAAAACACTAAATAAATAAACATATTTAAATAAGATATAGAAAGAAGTTCAACTACCAAATCCTTAGAATAAAATCCCGACAAGAAAGGTAACCCACATAAAGAAAAATTACAAATATTAAAATAAATTCTAGTAATAGGCATATAATTTATTAAAGAACCCATATCTCGAATATCCTGCGTATCACCCATTCTGTGAATAATATTTCCTGCACATATAAATAATAAAGCCTTAAATAAGGCATGAGTTAAAAGATGGAAAAAAGCTAAAGCAAAACTTCCTAACGCTAAAATACCTATTATCAAACCAAGCTGTCTTAGTGTTGATAAGGCAATAATTTTTTTCAAATCAAATTCAAAATTTGCTCCAAGACCGGACATAAACATAGTTAAACTAGCTACAAATAATAAAAAATAATTCAAAAGAGGAGGGAAAGAATAATTAAATCGAATTAATAAATAAACCCCAGCAGTAACAAGAGTCGATGAATGAACAAGAGAAGATACAGGAGTAGGAGCAGCTATTGCTGCAGGTAATCAGGAAGAAAAAGGAATTTGAGCCCTTTTAGTTATAGCCGCTAAAACAACTAATCAAGAAATTAAAACCATCTCAAAATCCAACTTAGCCAAATCTAAATAAAAAATAAAATTTCAACTTCCATAATTTAATATCCAAGCAATAGATATTAATAAAGCTACATCCCCCACCCGGTTAGAGAGAGCAGTTAATATTCCAGCATTGAATGATTTAACATTTTGGTAATAAATAACCAAACAATACGATACTAATCCTAATCCATCCCAGCCTAATAAAATTGAAATCAAATTAGGCCTAACAATTAACAACATTATTGAACCGACAAATATTACAATTAACAAGATAAAACGATTAATATAAACTTCTCCCCCCATATATTCCTCCCTATAATAAATTACCATAGAAGAAATAAAGAAAACAAATCTCATAAAAACCAAAGACATTCAGTCAAATAAAAATGTTATAACTACAGCCCTTGAGTGTAAAGTTAATAAACTTAACTCTAAAACCACCCTTAAATCTAAAACCAGAAATAATACCCTCAAGGAAAATAAAGTTAAAGAAAATCTTAAAAACAATATAAAAAATATTTTACAAATAGATAAAATTATCCAAAATAAGAATTATATCTCTAGCACCACAAGCCAGAATTTTTTTTTAAACTATTTGAATTAAACTCATAGAGAAAAACAATCAGCCTTTAAAATAAGTAAATTTAAAGGTACCCAATGCAAAAACAAGAGAAGATACTCCCGATACGAACACAAAAATAAAGAAAATCCAGAAAAAAATCTGCCATGTTGAGAAAAAGAATATAAAAACAAAGAATAAACAGCACTAAAAAAAGACACTAAAGATAAAACAATTATTAAAATTCATCTGTAACTTATTAAACTATTAATTAATATAATCTCTCCCAATAAATTAAAAGAAGGGGGAGCAGCTATATTAGATGAACAAAATAAAAATCATCATAAAGATAATCTTGGTATTAAATTCAAAAATCCTTTATTTATATATAAACTCCGACTTCCAACGCGCTCGTAGTTTAAATTAGCTAAACAAAATAAGCCTGAAGAACAAAGACCATGGGCAATTATTATTACCAAACAACCCCAAACACCTCAATAACTTATAGTTATTGCCCCTGCTAAAGCTATTCCCATATGTGCCACTGAAGAGTAAGCAATTAAAGACTTAATATCCCTTTGACGAATACAAATAAATGAAACAAATAAACTCCCAATTAAACTAATTAAAATAATAAAAAAGTTAAACTTTAACCCAATTAAAGAAAATAATTTTATTATACGTAAGACCCCATATCCCCCCAATTTTAATATAATACCAGCAAGAATTATAGAACCTGCAACAGGGGCTTCTACATGGGCCTTAGGAAGCCATAAATGAACAAAAAACATAGGAATTTTAACAAAAAAAACCATATTAACACAAAAATATATAAATAAACCATAGTCACCTCCTAATAAACCTCAAAAAAGGGATCCGTTAACTGTATAAAAGTAAAAAATTGCAATCATTATCGGCAAAGAAACCAATAAAGTATAAAACAACAAATAAATTCCAGCTTCAATTCGCTCGGGCTGATAACCCCACCCAACAATTAAAATTAAAGTAGGAATAAGACTAATTTCAAAAAACAAGTAAAAAACAAAAAGATTTATTGAACCAAAAGTTAAAAACAAACTTCCTATTAAAATAATCATAACAAAAAGGAAAAAATTACTAAAATTTAAACCTAAAAATAATTTTTCTCTGGCTAAAATTATTAAAGAACAAACCCAAAAACTTAATAAAATTAAAGAAAATGACATTAAATCAGCCCCTATAAATCAAGAAATCCCCCCAAACAAATGTCTTATCCTAACCTTCAGCAAATATAAAAAAGAAAGACAAAAAAATCATAGTTGCATGGCTCAAAATATGTTTATAAAACTTAAAGGAATTAAAAAAACCAACCCTAAAAAAATTCTTATCATAAAGAAGAAAAAGTTAAAACATAGTCATTCCCGCATGAACGAATCATCGTAACTAAAATAGCTAAACCCAAGGCCCCCTCGCAAACTCTTATAGTTAAAAAAATTATCAAAAAAAAATATTCGTAATTAAAACTATTGACATACAAAGAAATAAGCAAATACAAAGATAAAACAATAAATTCAAGTCTTAACAGTATTAATAACAAATGCTTGCGCTTAGACACAAATACAGAAACACCAGAAAAAAATATTAAACTAGACGTAAATAAAATTATCATTAAGTTTTAATAATTTAATAAAAATAGTGGTCTTGTAAACCAAAAATAAGATTTATCTTTTAAAACTTCAAGGAAAGATAAGCCTCCATCTTAAGTCTCCAAAACTTAAATTTTTTTTAAACTATTCCTTGCATTATCTCTTTAATATTAACATCTATAACCCTAGGAATTACATTTTTATTTCTAAATCACCCCCTATCCTTCGGTTTAATTCTCCTAATCCAAACCATCTTAGTAGCACTAATAACAGGTATAATCAATAATAACTTCTGGTTCTCCTACATCATTTTTCTTATCATAGTAGGGGGAATGCTAGTATTATTCATTTACATAACAAGAATTGCATCTAACGAAAAATTTAAATTTTCTATCAAAATAATATACTTATTAGCAACAACAATAATTTCAATTCTAATTATTATAATAATTATAGATAACCTATTTTCTAATATAACAGTTTTTAACACAGATCTATCAGCTCAAGAAAATGGATATTTTCTTTCCATAAGAAAATTTATTAACTACCCCGAAAATATTATTATCGCCACTTTAATGGTATATCTTTTAATTACATTAATTATAGTAGTAAAAATTACTAATATCGAATATGGCCCCCTTCGACAAAAATTTTAATGAAAAAACAAATCCGGAAAAACTCCCCCCTAATTAAAATTGTAAACAACGTTCTTATTGATTTACCTAGACCAACAAATATTAGTACAATATGAAACTTCGGATCACTTTTAGGCTTATGCTTAGCTATTCAGCTAGTAACAGGGATCTTCCTAGCTATACATTATTGTCCTAACGTAGAATTAGCATTTAATAGAGTAGCCCATATTTGCCGTAACGTAAATTATGGCTGACTAATTCGAACACTTCATGCAAACGGGGCATCCTTCTTCTTTATTTGTTTATACGCCCACATCGGACGAGGAATATACTATGGTTCCTACTACCTTAAAGAAACATGAATAATTGGTGTAACCATCTTTTTCGTGACAATAGCTACTGCTTTTCTAGGATATGTCCTCCCATGAGGACAAATATCATTCTGAGGAGCAACTGTAATTACTAATCTTCTCTCAGCAATCCCCTATGTAGGCGGTATTATTGTTCAGTGAATTTGGGGGGGATTTGCTGTTGATAACGCAACTTTAACACGATTCTTTGCATTTCACTTCCTATTCCCATTTATTATTACAGCTCTAGTAATAATTCATATTCTTTTTCTCCACCAAACAGGATCAAGAAATCCCCTAGGAACAAAAAGAGATATTGATAAAATCCCATTTCACCCTTACTATTCATGAAAAGATATCATAGGATTTATTGTAATAGTAGCAATTTTAATTTCCTTAACCCTTCTTGAACCCTACCTTCTTGGAGATCCCGACAATTTTACCCCAGCTAATCCCTTAGTTACCCCAGTCCACATTCAACCAGAATGATATTTTTTATTTGCCTACGCCATTTTACGTTCAATCCCCAATAAATTAGGGGGAGTAATTGCACTAGTTCTCTCCATCGCAATTCTTTACATTCTACCTTTTTCTAACAAAAAAAAAATACAAAGAAATCAATTCTACCCAATTAACAAATGATTATTCTGAGCCCTTCTTTCCATTGTTCTGGCTCTAACATGAATCGGGGCACGGCCAGTAGAAGATCCCTATATCCTTACAGGTCAAATTCTCACAGTTATATACTTTTTATATTATATTATTAATCCAGTTATTGCCATTCAATGAGACAAAACCATCTTCTAGTTAATGAACTTGTTAAGTATATATTTTGAAAATATAAAAAAGAGATAAAATTCTCTATTAACTTATACTAAATTTTATTAACTAAACCAATAGAGCGAAGATCATCAATCTCACCCTGAAAAATAAAAGTAAAAAATTTAAAGTTACAGATAAATAACTCTTCCAAGCCATATACATCAATTTATCGTAACGGAAACGAGGTAAAGTTCCTCGTACCCAAATCCAGAAAAAAGCTACTAAACCAATTTTAACAAAAAAAAATAAAGAAATAATATTACCACCTAAGAATATTAAAGAAAAAAGTATACTCATAAATAAAATACTAGAATATTCCGCCAAAAAAATCATTGCAAATCTGCCCCTTCTATACTCAACATTAAAACCAGAGACAAGTTCTGACTCCCCCTCAGCAAAATCAAATGGGGTCCGATTAGTTTCGGCTAAACCTGAAACCAAAAGCATTATACACAAAGGCAAGGAAAAAAAAATAAATCAAATAAACTCCTGAAATTTCATAAAATCTAACAAATTAACTCTCAAGGTTAAAAATAAAAAAGATAAGAAAATTAAGGCAAACCTTACTTCATAAGAAATAGTCTGAGCCACTGCCCGCAAACTCCCTAATAAAGAATAAGCGGAATTAGAAGACCAGCCTGACAACATTACAGTATAAACCCCTAAACTAGAAAGACTTAAAAAAAACAAAACAGAAAGTCTAAAATTCAAACTTACCGTTAAAAAAGGTATCACTATTCACAAAAATAATGATAAAAACAAGCTAATAACTGGAGACAAATAATATAAATTAAAATTAGATATCAAAGGATAAGTCTGCTCCTTAGTAAATAATTTAATAGCATCCCTGAAGGGCTGCAAAATTCCTAAAAACCCAACCTTATTAGGGCCCTTACGAATTTGAATATAACCCAAAACCTTCCGTTCAAGAAGGGTTAAAAAAGCAACCCCAACCAAAACACAAATTACTAAAATTAAACTCGAAATAATAATTAAAATTAAATCTTTTAAATACAAGTGTTATTTGTAATAAAATTACTTATAAAGATTCTAAATCAATTGCACTATTCTGCCAAAACAACAATAATAATCAACAATAAAATAATTTATTAAATACTTGGTCCTTTCGTACTAAAATATTTTATCTAACTAAAGATAGAAACCAACCTGGCTCACGCCGGTTTAAACTCAGATCATGTAAAATTTTAAGGGTCGAACAGACCCAAAGTTTTAGCTTCTGCACCAAAATTTAATTTTAATCCAACATCGAGGTCGCAAACTTTCCTATCGATTTGAACTCTCTAGAAAAATTACGCTGTTATCCCTAAGGTAATTTGATCTTATTATCCTCTTCAGGGATCCTAAACTCATCAATTAATGTTAAAATACAAAAAAAGTTTTTTTAATTTTTCAGTCACCCCAACTAAACAGATATAATCCTAAGTTCTCTAAATTCCTCCATAAAAATAAAATTATAACTGTTAAACTCTATAGGGTCTTCTCGTCTTTTAATATTATTTAAGCATTCTGACTTAAAAATAAAATTCTAAAAATTTAAAAAGAGACAGTTATTTTTTCATCATACCATTCATTCCAGCTTCCATTTAAAAAACTAATGATTATGCTACCTTTGCACGGTCAAAGTACCGCGGCCATTTAAATTTTCAGTGGGCAGGCAAGACCTTAAATTATAGTCAAAAGGCCATGTTTTTAATAAACAGGTGAAAAATATTTTGCCGAGTTCCTTTTATTAACCTAACTAATAAATAAAAATTACAAATTACTATACTAATTTAATCATTATTAATACACTTTATAAATTCAAAAATACATAAAAATAAAAAATTTAAAGCAAAATAAAAATAATTTTAAATAATTTTACCTAGTTATAACACTTACTAAAAAAGAAACTTCTAATCCCCTATAATAAAATTTAAAACATTAGCTTTTAACAATCTAATTTCAAGCTCATCCCCGAAATTATTTACCGCCTAAATAAAACAACTAATAAAATAGCCAATTTATAATAAACAATAAAATTAAATTTTTTTCTTTTTAAACCAGATATAATCGGAAACGAATAACGTCTCATTTCTATAATAAAATTAAAAATATTTATGAAACAATAAAATAATAATACTATAACTCTTCCGAATTCGGGAAAAAAAATATTTTTAAAAAATTAATTAACCCTGATACACAAGGTACAAAAAATAAATTCTTCTTATAAAAATTTTAAATAATACCTTTACAGTACAAATTAACTATTATAAATTTTAATTTTTCTCATCTAATAATAAAATTTAATATTCTTATGCTAAACCGTAAACCCAGACAAAATTAATAATAAGAAAAATTCAAGTCAAATTGAATTTCACAAATAACTTTTTAATGTAAATAAAACGCTTTATTCAAGCTCTAACTTGTCTTTCTAGGCTCACCTTCCAGTAAGCCTACTTTGTTACGACTTATTTCACTTTAAAGTGAAAGCGACGGGCGATATGTGCATATTTTAGAGCTAAAATCATTTAAATAAAATAATTTAAATTACTTTCAAATCCAAATTCTAATCCCATTTAAACTGAATTATCCCCAAATAAATTTAATGTAACCCATCTCTCCTTTTTCATAAACTACACCTTGATCTGACTTTCCCCTTAAAAAGAATTCTGAACATTTATCTCCTCTAAAAATATTCAAACCACGACGATATGCAAACTTAAAGAAAAAGTCATTATTATCGTGGACCATCGATTACAGGACAGGTTCCTCTGAATAGACTAAAATACCGCCAAATTTTTTTAATTTCAAGATCATAACTACTACTCCCATGGAATCAAAACATTTACATTTTAAATAATAGGGTATCTAATCCTAGTTTAATTAAAAATTTCCCAGAATATCTAATTTTATGTAACTTTTCCTTTAAATTTAAATTTCACCTTAAAATCTATGAAACAAAGTTTTTCTATAAGATTACTGAATCCAAAAAAATTAAGTAATATTATCTGTGTAACCGCAACTGCTGGCACAAATTTTGTTAATATTAATTAAAAATTCCTAATTCTAAATTTCTTTAATAATTAATTCTATCCACTGCGAACGAAACTAAAAAACTATTTAAATTTTTTCCTTTTCCTACTTAAATTTGCATGTAAAATAAATTTAAACCTAATTCTTAAGCCAAAATAAAACTTTTGCGCCTCAGTAAATATTTATAAACATATTAACTACTCAACCCTGATCAAAACGGATAATCCGTAAATTTTCACTTAAAAGTCTTTATTGGAAAAGAACAACCTATTTATCAATATCCCCCTATTGATTCAAAGATTAATCTTTAATTTTGTTGAATCAAAAAAAAATAATAAACATAAAAAAAATTTTTGGGATCACGTTTATCAGTAAATTTATCTACAACACTAAAATTTTAAAAGATAAATCGCTCTTTATTGGATATTTCTATCAAAACCATCCAAATTATTTCTCTTCAATTTTCTGTTAAATTAATAAAAATTTAACAAAAATTATCACTATATAGGTTTTTTTTTTACAACTTGAAAAAGTCTATTTTTCAGTAAAAATTATATTTATTAATAATAATAAATATAGCATAGATAAATGAGTAATTGTTGATTTATCTGTATCGAATGTAATGACAATAGATTAATAATGTTTATATATATATAAATATTTAATAGATATATATACAATACCAATTCATAAGAGATAGTATTGATTCAATAAATTATAAAAAACATATAAATTCAATAATTTTATATTTCTGTTCTAAAACTTAATTAATATAGCCAGTTCTCTCTCTCTAAAAGCGTGCTTTAATGTTTCCATACGATTTCCCTAGATCTTATTGGTCTTTATTATACAAGAAACAACCCTTTTTTTTTAACAGTAATCAAATATTATATATCTATAAATCATTAATATATTTATATACTTTCTATATAAGTAAATTTATATTGATATATAAATTATTTATATATATATATATATTTATAGGACATCAATTCGGAAACCATTTATGAGCAAAATGTTTTAGACACGGAATTTTTTTTTTTCAGGCCTATTACGGGGATTCCCAAAAGATAACTCTTTTTTGCTAAAATCTCGAAGCAAAAAATTTTTGCAAAAATGAAATTTTTTGTTATTCTTACTTAACTCTTGTATCTTAACCTTTCTTTCCCATAAGCCCGTTATATGTTTATGCAAAAAAAATTTCTAAAAAAAAATTAAAAAAAAA